GACCAACCAGAAGAGGTATGCATAAAAGTATTTGCTCCACGAAAGAATCCTAGAATTCCGTCTGTTTTCTGGGTTTGGAAAAGTGTGGATTTTCAAGAGCGGGAATCTTATGATATGTTGGGAATCTCTTATGATAATCATCCACGCCTGAAACGTATTTTAATGCCCGAAAGTTGGATAGGATGGCCTTTACGTAAGGATTATATTGCCCCCAATTTTTATGAAATACAAGATGCCTATTGAATGATAGGAAATTAATCTTCACTTTAAAATAAATGGATGGATAAGGAATATTTGTACCCTCTGTTCTAGATCAACCGCTCGAAGTAATTGACCTTTTATTCGTATTATGTGTGGTTTAAAAATAAAAGACAATCGAATTAGGAATTCATTGAAATTTTCAATTTAGGAAGATACTTTCATTTTGGATGAGCCGAGCCACTAGAATAGAATGAACCAATCAAATTTTGTATCATGAACTTTGTGTCGCGAATATTACTTATATGGACTCTAGAAAGTCATGTAATGTAGGGGGGGGGGGTAAATGACGAAATAGAAAAAAAGAAATGAGACGAAATAGGATTCTATTTGTACTCTAATCTGAAATATATCTTTTCGAGTTTCCTACTTTACCTCCCCTCTACTTTACCTTTTTACCTTTTCTTTCGTCTTTCAACTAATTAATTCAACTTTTTTGAATTTTGAATATAAAATATTCATATTGTTGTTTTTCAATGCGAAGCGACACGGTCTAACCAAACAAACGTATACCCAAATAAACAAAGAAAAAACTCTTTCACATCTTTTTAGCTAATCTTTTCCCATCTATAAAGTATATGGCTAGACATCTCGAGGTCTAAGTTACCTATGTGTCATGATCTAAACACTTAATGAATATGTATATTCATCCATATCAATTAATCTCTAGAATAGATACTCATCTAAATAAATCGTGTGCCAGGAACCAGATTTGAACTGGTGACACGAGGATTTTCAGTCCTCTGCTCTACCGACTGAGCTATCCCGGCCTTTCGCGTCTCAGTATCTACTCATGTTACTAGATAACAGGTTTCTATGTCAATTAAATAAAAGGCGAAAGGATATTACAAAGTGTTATCTAGGCCTCAGAATTTCTTGGATCTAGAAGACTTTGTATGTAAGTTTTAGTACAATAAATAATATGTATTGTGAATCATTCAAAAAAGTTGAATACTCATTTGCTCAAAGCTGGTCATTTGTACATCTATCATTTCTATCACAAGATTTTTAATAATAATCAAATTTTAATGCTCAGATACCTTTATGGAAAGAAGAGTAAATTAGGAAGAGAACCAATTTTGAACCGTTAACGAAAAAGAGGATAACTAGTTAGAGAATCAAATGATATTTTTTGGGGATAGAGGGACTTGAACCCTCACGATTTATAAAGTCGACGGATTTTCCTCTTACTATAAATTTCATTCTTGTCGGTATTGACATGTAGAATGGGACTCTATCTTCATTCTCATCCAATTGATCGGTTCTTCAAAAGATCTATCAGACACGGGGTAAATTTTAAATATGAATTTCATAAATTCATATTCGATTCTTTCTTCAACTTGGAATCAATTCACAACAATTATTCCATTTTTTTCATATTCATATAAAAAAAATGTATTCGGGTCATCATTAATTCTTTTTTCGATACAGTATAGTATTTTTCAGTACGTATACATATTTCTTCATCCTTTTTGGAGGATTAATTCTTATAACAATGCAGCGAAGTCAACGACATTTGTTAGAATAGCTTCCATTGAGTCTCTGCACCTATCCTTTTTTGATTTGGAAAGCGGGAGTTGGCTCAGGATTGCCCATTTTTCTTAATTCCAGGGTTTCTCTGATTTTGAAAGTTCTCACTTAGTAGGTTTCCATACTAAGGCTCAAACGAATTAAGTCCGTAGCGTCTACCAATTTCGCCATATCCCCTTTTTTGATTCAAATCTCAGTGTAATGTACTCTTCCTTAGTTATTTCTTTTTTGATTATCCTCAAATCGTTGAATTGATTAGATACCAATTCATATACCGAAAGGAACTTATTTATTTGTCTAGTTTCTTTCATCTCTACTAGGAGTTCATTTTTGATATGGGCCAATCACAACTAATTCTATATATTTTTTTCTCTTCAATTCAATATAAATATATACCACCATATATACGATCCCTTTTCTTTTTTTTCCTATGTAATTTTGAATACTTAAAAGGTCGATTCTATTTTTTTTTTTCTTAAGGTAGATTCCTATAACTAAAATGGAAATTCATTAATTAATTTCATAATCTATTTTTTGTCTATTAAATATAGTTGGGCGAGAACTAATAATTGAATATATATATATATAGATTTTAGAAAATCTATATTCAAAAGATTATACAAACTAAAAAAATCTAAAATCTAATACAAATCTAATATAATATTGAATACTAATAATTCAAAAAAAATTTTCGAATTTGAATATATATAATATATAATGTATAAAAAGAATTTTTTTTTCACTATGGATTTGAAATCGATTTCATTTGAACTATTCATAAACGAATAGTTAAAATCTAAGATATTTTTTTAAAATTACTATGGATGTAAAACTTCTCTTATGCGAGCCCGCTTAGCTCAGAGGTTAGAGCATCGCATTTGTAATGCGATGGTCATCGGTTCGATTCCGATAGCTGGCTTTTATCTATTTGTTCTTTTTTATATGAGTGAAAATGTTTCTTCAAAATCAAAGAAGAAAGACACCTTTTCTTTGTCAAAGGGTTTAGGGTTTTTTATGTTGTATAAACTTACACCTATGAATAAAAGTTCAATGAAATAAAAGTTCAATGAAAGAGTTTAATTTCGGAAAAATAACTCAACTCAGAAAAGGATTTTGTATTATTTTCTAGTTTCGATATTTTCGAATCTATTATTTTCTAATATACATAATTAACATAATTATATTTTCTATATTTATAAATAGTTGAATTATAAAAAAAATTGTAATCAAATGAAATAAAAACTTTTTTTAGAATTTCATTTCTAAAAAAAGAAAACTAGAAAGGGGGGTTGGCTTCGGATATTTATACAATTCATCTGCTGATTCTTTGTAGTACAATACTTCAGAAATTTATTATTTAGTTCAGTTTTAATTTCGGTTTTTTTACTAAAATGAAATATCAATAAAAAAAATAAGGAGTCTTTATGTCGCGTTACCGAGGTCCTCATTTCAAAAAAATACGCCGTCTAGGAGCTTTACCCGGACTAACTAATAAAAAGCCTAAAGTTGGAAGCGATCTTAGAAACCAATCGCGTTCCGGAAAAAGATCTCAATATCGTATTCGGCTAGAAGAAAAACAAAAATTACGTTTTCATTATGGTATTACAGAACGACAGTTGTTTAAATACTTTCGTATAGCTAGAAAAGCCAAAGGATCAACAGGTCAGGTTTTACTCCAATTACTTGAAATGCGTTTGGATAACATCCTTTTTCGATTAGGTATGGCTCCTACTATTCCTGGAGCACGCCAATTAGTTAACCATAGACATATTTTAGTTAATGGTCGTATAGTAGATATACCAAGTTATCGTTGCAAACCCCAAGATATTATTATGGCGAGGGAGAAACAAAACTCCAAATCTCTCGTTCAAAATTATCTGGATTCATCCCCTCCCGGGGAATTGCCAAAACATTTGACTCTTCACCCATTCCCATATAAAGGATTAGTCAATCAAATAATAGATAATAAGTGGGTCGGTTTGAAAATAAATGAATTGCTAGTCGTAGAATATTATTCTCGCCAGACTTAAACCTACCTTTATAAAAAAGGGTTTCGAAAAATTTGGCTTCTTTCGTGTTTGTACTAAAGTAAATTGATGTAAGATTAAGGTAAGGATTTTGGTCTGAATTTTCTACTACCCATCCTTGTCCACCTTTTCCAGTATTTTTCGTACCACAGCAATTAGAAAAAAATCGATAGAAAAATCTAAGAAGGATCTAACTGCTATAATAATGGTATCTCCTGGTGTTTTATTTGTTACGGTCAACAATGTTGGTGAATTGGGTGAAATGCAGGTACGGAAAGAGAGGGATTCGAACCCTCGGTAAACAAAAGTCTACATAGCATTTCCAATGCTACGCCTTGAACCACTCGGCCACCTCTCCTTTACAATGAATGATTATGACCCAGAAACCAAATAAATAGCGAGTTATGAATATTTCATATTTTCTTTTTGTTTGAATAGGTGTGACCAACCAAGTAATTTAAAAAAATCGAAAATGAAAGTTTTTTCTTGTGCTTGTCAAAGGCTAAACTCAAAAAAAATCGACTCAATATTTGCAAATATGATGTTACCGTCCTTTTTGAATATTATATTTATACCATATCAGAAAAAATCAATGAATTGGAAGGAATCAATAGATTGAGGGGTTTACTTTTTTATAGACTATGATTACTGGATACCTTCAATCATGATTACATTCCATTTAAACTTAAACTAAACTTCGATTCCATATCGGTGGTTATTCTCGTTACATCGTAGAATATTATTTTCCCTTCCTCTTTGGATCATAATTCAATAAAAGCCCTTTTTTGACTTAATGCATAGGAAGAATTCCTTGATTCTTCAGTTTCGATGAAATCGGAATAGTTTCATTGGTATACTCCTCTATTTGGCTTGGATGAATTCGAATTAGATTACAATATTTCTTATTTATTCTTGCAAAAAGTATACTTTTAAGTATTTCATTCTAGCTAAATAGTAGTATAAGTCTCGTATCTTAATTTCTTTCTTTTTTTGAAATGAATCCGTTTTTATGCTATTTTGTATTGTATAATTCCTTTGTTTGTAGGATCATTTTCCCACGAGGGGTAATGAGAAGAATTGTAGAATGGATTGGTACCTATGTCTAGATCGCGGACAAATGGAAATTTTATTGATAAGACCTTTTCAGTTGTGGCCAATATTTTATTAAGAATAATTCCAACAACT